ATTCCCGGTATCTCGTAGAAAAAGAGTATAAATGAAAGGCTTTTTAGAATTTCATTTTTTATCATAGTTATAGATAATCATAATTACTAAAAATAATTTGGTTCTTTTTACAAACTTGATGTCGATTAATCCGCGAGTCTAGAAATTCATTTCGGACAATTGAACCTTCTCGAACTGTTTCTTTTTAAGAACCAAAAATACTTGTGCCAAAATAACAGATGCGAAGAAGAACAAAAGGCCTTGTACACGTAATGGATCTTGAAGTACTATTTCTGCATCTCCCTGACCAAATCCGCCCACATTAGGATTACTTGTCAATGGTTGATCCAATTTGATAGATTCACCTTCTGAAACAAGAATTTCTGGCCCCGGAGGGATAATATCAACCACTTGACGTCCATCCTCCGCTATGGTTATTTCGTATCCCCCCTTTTCTTTTCGTAGGATTTTGCTTACTATACCTGATGCTGTAGCATTATAAACTGTATTGTTACTCTTGCTCCCGTCAGGATAAATTTGGCCCCTTCCTCTGTTTCCGCCTACGTATATAGGATATTTTAAGAAGTGAATGTCTTTCTTAGTAGCGGGGTCGGGGGAAAGAATAGGAAAGGTGATTTCACTATATTTCTGACCAGGAACAGGGCCTATGACAAGAATATTTTTTTTGTTGGGGCGATAGCTCTGAAAAGACAGATTGCCCATCTTTTCTTTTATCTCGGGGGAAATACGATCGGGGGGCGCTAATTCAAAACCCTCTGGTAAAATAAGAACCGCCCCCACATTCAAACCCCCTTTTTTACCACTAGCAAGAACTTGTTTCACTTGCATATCATAAGGAATTCGAACAACTGCTTCAAATACAGTATCGGGAAGTACCGTTTGCGGTACCTCAATATCCACTGGTTTATTAGCTAAATGGCAATTGGCGCATACAATACGTCCAGTCGCTTCTCGTGGATTTTCATAACCCTGCTGTGCAAAAATGGGATATGCATTTGAAATGGATGTACGAGTTATTATATATATCATTAGCGATATGGAAATAGATCGAGTAATCTGTTCCTTTATCCAAGAAAAAGTATTTCTAGTTTGCATGGTCCAACCATTGATCCCGAAAATTTCTACAATAAATTGGGGTAGGTTACTAATGGAGTTTCCTATCCACGATTCTGTTATTTACTGGAATAAATTGACTGGATTAATATATAGGAATATAGGATGAATCCCCGGGATGGGTAGAAATCTAAAGCGATTTTCAATGCTTTGCTTATGTACAACTGCAAAGTAAGAAACATTCTAATTGGATTAGGTAGATAATTTTTCAGTCATTCATTGAATGATAAATCACTACAAGTGACGGAGATACGCGATTTAAATAACGGAAAATCCAATATTTTAAAATTGTATCTAGAATGACTGGAAAAGTGGAAACAAGGCCAGATATAATTTGCTCATTATGAACAAATCCAAAATCCTTGTAGACAAAGCCAATCAGCAGTTCCCAACCATGGGGCGAATGAAATCCGATACATAAATCAGTTAATAAAAGAAGAGAAAAAGCTTTTATTGTGTCACTTAAGTTATATAGGAATTCCTGAACCCAAGAGTTAAGAATAACAAGTTCTTTATTACCCAAAATAGAATAAACGCTTAGAATAATGAAACAGATTATATTTGTCGAGAAGTGCAAAATTGTATGAATACGACCCTCGTTGTGTATCTTGATTAATTGGATTGTTTCTTTGTGAATTCCTATACGAAGGTTTTGTAGATGTGTCTCCGAGTATTCCTTGATCATTTCCTCTAAGAAGAGGAGTTCCTCCAATTCTCTGAATTTTTCTAGAATACTCTTTTCTTCAATATCATTCAAAAAAATTTCGGATTGCCTAGTATTCCACCAATAAGTAACCCAAGATTCCATACTTTTTTGAAATGAGAGAGAAATCCACCAGGGCAAAAATACTATAGATGCAAGATATAAAAGAGGAGTGAATGCTTTCTTTTTTTCCATTTTTTCGTCTGTGAATTGTTAATGAACCCATCTAATTCGTCGACTCTATGTAATTGTGAAAATTGAGTGGCAAAAAACGACAGAAATTTGCTAGTTATTTTTTATTCTTATTATAAGAGATCCAATTTTTTGGTCATTAAGGAGCACAAAAAATATAAAAAGAAGCTTCAAAAAATTACAAGATATGATCTATCTGAAGTCTCAATTACAACAATTAAAAAGGGAGGGAATTTCCTTATTTCAAAATGGTTGATTATGAGATATTGGATTTGTTTCTTTTTGAATTGGGTTGTGTATATTTCGATACATATAAAAGATCCCCAAAAGAGTTTTTTTATACTTATTCCATATATGTCTGCTTTGACTCGAATGAATGTTTTGAAGAAACCTCAATTAAGTTATAAGTTATGGTATAGAAAAAGAGGATTCTTGCGTTTTTTGCTCTCCTGCTGAGAAAGCATTCATTTCTCGGCTTCATTTATTAAAAAACTTCAATTGGTACACGCAAGAAATAGGCCAATTCAGCAGCTTTTTGTTCCATTTCCCGTGGAGTAAAATTCTCATCAGTACGAGTCAATGGAATGGCTCCCTGGCCTCTGATATCCATATAAAGGACACGACGAGCAAAAATACCCTCTTTAACTTCTATTCTGACGGACTGAATATCTTTTATAAGAAATCGGAGGAAGACCCGACGATTTTTTCCAGGAAATCCCCAACGAAAGATACACACTATTCCATCTTTTCTATCAAATCGATCATAACCACTACCTACATTCCACGAAATTGTGCACCACAAATAGGAGCTAATAAAAAGACCCGCGATCCCATAGAAAGACATCACAATTCCTTGTGGAAAAAAAACTATTTCCTGAGACGGAAATAAAGATATCAAATTTCTACCAAGATAACTCGAGGTTCCAACCAACAAGAATCCTAATGAACCTAAAAAAAGGATAACAGCCCAGCAGAAATTACTTGTTTTTCGAGCCCCCGTTATAGGTTCTATCCATATATGTTCTGATCGACAACTCATACTTGATCCAGTTGCTTTTTTTGGAATTGAGAGAATACCCCAAATGAATTTGACTTTAGTCCGTTTGTTTCCGAAGTAACTCGCATCAACTAGCACTAGGTTGATGTGAACCTTTAGGAGTAATTCATTAAATTGGTTAGATCTAAACTAATAACATACCCTTCGTATGATCTCACTAAAGATAGCCACATGTATATAGATAGACCAACTTTACAGTTCAGCCATCCGCCGAGTTGGGTCTATTTGAAAATAGCTAGAATATAGCATTTTTGGGAGATTTTCGGCGGAAGCCGCTTATACCAAATATACCAATATACCAAATATACAAAATTTTGCTAAATGGATATCCGTGTTATGATACAAGCGTTAGTTTTGAAAAAACAAAATAGATGAGATTTTGTGCCCTCGCCTCTAAACAATTTTGTTTTTTTGAATATGAAGAAATAAAGAAGCTATTGCGATTGCCGGAAATACTAGGCCTACTAAAGGGACCAAAACAGAGGGAAAGGTAAGATTTGTCATAGAATGGGTACCTCGATTTACTATTTGTACCTGTTATTATTATTTAGATTTTATATTTTATAATATAAAGATATCTTATTATATATAAAGTATAAAGATATCTTATTATAATTTGATATTGATAATTCTAAATAAATAAAAATATCTTATTATTTTATAAAATTTTATTTTATAATATAAAGAAGATATAAAGATATCTTATTAGAATTTGAAAATTCTAAATTGGAATTATTATTAAATTGGAATTATTATTACTTATTATCTAATCTATCTAATCTAATATTAATAAATATAGATATAAGTATCTAGCTAAGTGAGTTATAGAATGTAGTTTTTCATCTTTCTATATGAAAGATTTGAAAGGATATGGATGAGATATTTTTTTCTTCATTTTTTTGCTCTTGTCTTCGAATTTCATTTACTAAGCAAAAACTCTCTTAAAAATGAATTAGATTCTATTTATTTAGATTCTATTTATATTGAATATTGAAGGGTTTGTTAGAATCCCATCCAGCAGGGATTCTTAGTCAAAATAGGATTATCGTAATAGAAAGATAAAAAATTCTATATTTTCTATATTTTAATTATATATGACGAGAAGAAGATATTTTTTTATTTGCCTAATTCACGAAAATAAGAATTTCCTCTTTTATCTTGTTGATAGAGACCTTGATCAATAATCAGGAATATAGAAAAAGGGGCGGATTTTCTATTTTCTGTGACTTTTGCTTCTTTGATACAATTAGATCTTATGTCAACAAAGAACCCCATTCGTCTAATTTTGACTTGGATTCCGATATACTAATTACTTGTTTGCTCAAAATAATTGAACTTAATGTTCTAATTTTGATTCAAAGGAAAGAAAGTGTGGAGTTCAAATAACTCACTCAGAACGCTTTTTAAAGGATTACGTGGTACGATTAGATCGAATAAGCCCTTCTGGAATAAATACTCAGCCGCTTGTGAACCTTCGGGTACTGTTTTATTCAATGTTTGTTCAATTACTCTTTTACCCGCAAAGGCAATGTAGGCATTGGGTTCGGCAATAATAATATCCCCCAACATACCAAAACTAGCTGTCACCCCACCAGTAGTAGGAGATGTAAGGATTGGTACATAGAATAACTTTTTATTTGATTGATAATCATATAAAGCAGAAGATATTTTAGCCATTTGCATCAAGCTCAAACTTCCTTCTTGCATGCGTGCTCCTCCGGAAGCACACACTATAATAAGAGGTAGAAATTCTTTAGTAGCGTATTCAATCAAACGGGTAATTTTCTCACCGACTACGGATCCCATACTACCCCCCATAAACTGAAAATCCATAACCCCAATTGCTACGGTAATACCGTTTAATTGCCCTATGCCTGTTTGAACAGCCTCGGTTAATCCTGTCTTTCTTTGATAAGAATCGATACGATTTTTATA